GCAAGAACTCCTCCTCATGCTCTTGAAGCTCATCCTCTTCATGATAAATGCTCTGCTTGCCCCGAAATGATCCGGCCCGATAGGGAAATCCCAATTCAGTGGGCCTTTCAATACAATCAAATAGATTGGTCCAAGGGCGCCATATTCTAGGAGCCCAAACTATGTGATCGAATAAATCCTCCTCCATTTGTTGCGGGTCGATGTCCTCTTCGTCTTCCTCTTCTTCAAACTCCGATTCGTATTTTTCATAGTTTTGAATCATATCTAACTGATTCCTTGGTTCGGACCGAAGAAGTAATGTCACTCGATTATTATCAAACTGACTGCAATCTTTTTCTGTCCGTGAGGATCCCAACAGAGCGCCTTCTAGTTCTAATAGGCCATGAACTAGATCAGAATCATTCTCAGCGAATCTATAAGAAGCGATCCAATTATTTTCATCAGGTCCGGGTGAAGACCAAAGATCTTGAGCGACCAATCCGGCAGAACAATTCAAAAGATAAAGAAGTATCGTTAATTTCTTCATGCTCGTTCCAAGTTCGAAGTACCATTTGTACAAATAAGAATCCCCTTCTTTACATGATTTCTTCTTCATATAGATAGATATAGGATCTACGGGGCAATTACTTAGAAGTACATTTTGTGCAACAGCCCTTCCTATCTGATAGAAAAGGATCCCATGATCCTGAACCGATATTACCTGGGATCGCAAATCCCAAGTTTGTCTATGAAGAGCTGATCTAATTGTATTAGTTTCTATAATTGATTTCTTCTGTGTAATACTAATGGATAGGGCCTCATTGATAAGTGCTGCAAGATCTCGTGCATTGGAACCCATGGTTATGGACCCGAATCCGTTAGTATGGAAAATTTTCTTTTCCAAGTGAAACCCTTTAGTATATGAAAGAATGAAAAAGTGCTTTCGTTGTTGTTGAATAAGAAGCCTTCGTATCTTAATGCATGTATTTAATTTATTCGGAGCTATTAGAGCGGGATCCACTTTTTGGGGAATATGAGTCGAACCAATAACAAGAATATTTCTAGTGGAATATCTTTCACAATCTCTGGAGAGATAGTTCTGTAATAGACCGAAGGATCTGTAATTCACATACAGATCATGAATGTTTGGAATCCATATTATGCAAGGAGACATTTCTCTTGCTAATGCGAATCGAAAGGTGATATCGATATAAAATCCGTATATACTCGGCGGCATATCCATAGTTAGCACATTCGTCATATCTAGCAGCTCCGTATCAAGATCAAGGTCATCATCAATATCGTCACTATCATCAATATCGATATCGTCACGATAATCACTATCGTCACTATCACTATCATCAATAAAAAAACCTTCAGGCTTGTAATACGAATACGGAAAGTTGTTCGGAAATATCGTAATGAAAGGAACATGGGAGTTTGTCGCTAGGTATTTGACCAAATAGGATCGTCCAGTTCCTATAGAACCTATCACTAAAATACCCCTAGACGGGGATAGGGCTAAACGGAGCGAGAAGGGTTTTCCATGAGATGGGAAATGAAAACTATTAGCCCCACACGGGGTTTGTGAATAAGTGATTGTCTGATAATGAGCAAGGAATATCCGTCTTTCTGCTAAACAGGATCTATTGAACTCATAATTCATTAGATACTTTTTATGAATGTCAACTAAGTATCGTAAGTAAATTGATCCCGGTTGTTCAATCATTTGATAACCAGAGTCATTCTTTGATAAATGATCACTATGAGTCAGACTCAATAGAATTTGATCAATCCTTTTTTCTTTTTCTGTCGTTAAGGTGGAGAACTGAACCAAGAATTCTCTTTCGTCATCATCAACCAAATCACTGTTCGCGACCCAGGATTCTATTTTCTCATCAATCCAATCACCGTTCACCCCTTTTCTTTTTCTTATCAATGAATAGATCTCTTTACTTGTACGACTTAGATGTCTCGTATTTCTCGAAAAAGCGATTCGATTGATGGGATTTTGTATGATACTTCTGAGATCGATGAGATTGATATTCAAATATTTCTTCTTAGAACGTATTGATTTGACCCCATAAGCGGAACCACCAACCAATAGCATGTTGCCACCAGAAGCAGAAACCCGTATTTCTTCCAGAAAATCTCCTAATTGTTCCAGAGCAACTAGAAAGAGATTCTTTAACCAGAAAGAATTCAGTTCAGATTCAGATGTAGGATACCTATCCAAAAGTTTTCGCAACTCAATCATGTATGATGGAATCATTAAAGATTTGATCTTTTCTAACTCTGTCTGTAACTCACTAGAGGCTCGGGAAACAAAGAGAAGATGTATGCGAACGAGATATCCAGCAACAAGAAGAAGGAAAAGGATTGAATAGAGGAACTCCCGAGCATTTGTTAATCTCAGATGTGTCCATATCAATGGAACGGGTGACTCATTATTTCGATGAATCGTTTCTTCGGACAGAAGGAGATTCTGTAAACACTTACTCGAAATCTCACTTATCAGACTAGAAATCTTACTTTTCAGAGTCAGAGTCCATTGTGGAAGAATCTTCTGAGGAATTGGCCATGATATATCTGATACATGCATAATATCTCTCAAAAAGGATACAAATTTGTGCCTGCTACTTAGTATCCTTAGTATCGGCAATGGTTCTGAAAAAATCTCTAAAAGGGTGGTGAAATTTAGATATTTCCACCCTGTCGAAGTAAGGAACCATGGCATATATGTTTGGAAGAGATTCCATTTTGAGAGATTGAAAAGAGCACCATCTCGTCGAAAGGTTCTATACATCTGCCCTTTCTCAACGCATTTCTTTAGAGAAAGACTCCGTTTTTTTTTCCTCTTTCCAGATGGGAAATCCTTCTCAGAACATGGAGTGTGAATCAAATCCATGTTTGAATTGAAACTGAGATACTCATGCAAGTTCTTCCCTTCTGAATCAGACAGATTCATATCTGAAAGAGGCTGACAATAAGTTCTTTCAAAATGAACTATTTGTTCCTCTGTTAGAGGTGTTGTAGAAATGTCTGCGATCGAGTAAATAGCTCTACGAACGAATGGCTCGGATCGAATTGGAAAATGGAAAAATTTGTACAAGTTATACCTTTCGTCACCACTTTGTGTAAAATCGTTAGGTATAAATATGTCAGATACCTGTGACTCGATTGGCAAAATAGTCTCTCTCTCCCCAAAAATATGTTTTTTTTTACCGACGCACGAAGAAAATATTTTGTTGCGAATGAACAAGATAGTGAGGAATTGTCCATATGTAGGATCATAATTATTGATACGGGTCTTTTCCACATAAAAAGGGAATCTTTTGTTACAATAGAACCAGAAGCGATTTGGATCATTCAAGAATCGAAGTGGATTTGCTTTATAAAAAGAAGATATCAATGAACTTCTATGAAATGGTTTCACGGGATTCAGCCAATTGTCTCGATCATGGAATATCATTGATAAATAGGAATCCGTGTTATCAAAGGATTTACTGCGATTATTTCTAGTATGGAATGAGTCAATCACCCACTTTGGTATCTTTTTGAAGCAAAATGGTAATCTTGTTCCTCCATTGATCAAGGATTTCGGTCTTTTGGAAGTATCATGATCATCCAATAAGAAGGGTTTCAATTTATTCAAATGAACGATTTGAACACCTATTGATTCTAACAACTGATTGCGGAGTTGATCATTCGGACCTTTCAATTCATAGATGTGGATCTCGGACCTATGAATGGGGGTATTCCCGATACTCACAAAGAAAAGGGGAAGTGACTTGGACAAAAAGAGAAGTGACTTGGACAAAAAGAGAAGTGACTTGGACAAAAAGAAACGAAGTGACTTAGACAAATCTTGTTTGTCTATAACCTCGGACCAATCAATCGAATATTGATTAATACGTAACCGATCGAACACTACTTGAAAATGGTTCTTCTGTTCAGAAAGGAAATGTTCCAAATGTTCCTGGAAATTCTTGCTCCCATTGGACCATTTGTATCTATATACATCAGGATCCCGATTCATGGATCTCCCGGTTCGAGAAATAAGAGGATCAAACCATTTCTTCTGACTCTTTTTCAAATTCGATAAATGTTGGTTGATCGTATATTTCATTATAGTTATATGATTCAGAGTATCATTTCCTATTTGATCCCTTTGAATTCCATATTCGAAGTTGTGATCGGATCTATTCATTAAAAAGAATCGATTAGATACATTTCTTATGTACCCATAGATTTGAATCAGATTTCGGATCAATCTATATTGATTGACTGCCTCCATTATGTTGTTGCTAGCAAATACCGCTGTTTTTCGTTTTGGATCTTCCAAATCATTCCCGCAGTAGATCCGGGCCGATTTTTTTCTGATCCTTCGATAAAAAGATTCATTCTCTTCATAAAAAAGAGGAGGTAGAACCAATAAAGATTTATTTTTCGATTCATCTCTGGAGTTGAATACCTGATTCAAGAATTTTTTTTGATCCAACCCGTAGGAATCAATAGAAAAGGCAAATCTCCTATGATACACCAGATCCGGCTCGGTTATTGATAGAGTTAATAGATCTGCCATTTCTTGAAATCTCTCTTCTGATTCAAAATCGTGGTGTAACGTGTATCCCCTTTTGTTCCGGTCATGGAATAGATGAAATAAATAAAAAAATGGATTTTTGTTCAAGAATGAAATAGGATGAATTGAGACGGTATTTTGTAAATACGTAATTATCTTGAATATATCAACCATTTCCTTATTTTCCGCTCGCCTGGAAGGGACAAAAGAAACATCTTGTTTTTTCTTCAAAAATTTCTGATCTCTAGTGGACCTCTCAATAGGATTCGAACCCAGATGAAGTTCTGACCATCTGTCAGAGAAAAAAGAACGAATTGATCTTGTAGGATTCCCAAGAAATTCTTCGATTTCTTCCGGAAGCAGATGATTATTCATCTGCTTCTCACGTTCCGTGAATAGCCGGGACATTGAGGAAGATCCAAAAAGGCATTTCGGGAAT